ATCATATCCTCTACCAAGACATTAACCGCTGAAGCAGAAAGCGTTTTGAAAGAAGGCATTCAAGAACAACTGGAACGTTTTCTACTTCAGTAGAAATAAAAAAAAGAAACGAAATTGATCATTCTTATTTTTGATTCTTTAGTCAATTTTATTCTTTAATTTTAATTCAATTTTTCAGAAATTCTATAAATATAAATAGAAGTCTATCTATAAGTTAAGTATATATATAATAGAAATAAGTATATAACTAATCTCTGTTTAATATTAAATCTTAAAGCATTCAGAATTTATTTCTTATTCTATTTCTTTCTTATCTTTTTTCGAAATAGAATAAAAATATATTATATATAATATATAGAAATGTAAATAATAGATAAATATCAATATATTTATATCTATATTGATATTGCGTCCAATAGGATTTGAACCTATACCAAAGGTTTAGAAGACCTATGTCCTATCCATTAGACAATGGACGCTTTTCGCTTTTTTTTACTTTCCAATTGTTAAAAAAAAAAGAATGTGCGAAATCTTTTTAGCAATTGTGTATTGAAGTGAATTCAATACACAATTGCTATTAGACAATTCTAATAGAGAAAATTGTCTATAATTCGAATAAGGGCAATTTAAAATTTAGAGCGGGTAGCGGGAATCGAACCCGCATCGTTAGCTTGGAAGGCTAAGGGTTTTAGTCGACGTCGATTGATCATTTTTATATTTTTAACGTCTCTAATTCAAAACCGAACATGAAACTTTGGTTTCATTCGGCTCCTTTATGATGGATGGAGAAATTCCCAAATAAAATAAGACAGGAACGAAATCCAAATTCAACCCATAATATCTATGTTAGCTTTTTTTTCCGTATGGGTGCTTTCACAGAAAATTTTGCTTTCTAGATGATCCTTCTAGAAGATAGATCAGGAGAACTCGAACAATCTTTCTAGTTACTTCGTTCTTTATTTCTATTTAACGGAATCCTTAGGAAAAGTATTTGGTTTCTACCGAGCTAAAACAATATAATATGTCGATGTCTTTAGTAAACCAAAGTTCTCGTTTAATAGCTATTTTGCTTCAATTTTGCTATACCAAACAATGAATAGAACTGAAGATTTAGTTACGATTAGAAAGAAACTTTCCTAGCTTTATCCATGGATCCTCTTGTTATACTTATTGAATTGTAAATAGTCATACAATTCAAAAATTATGTTTCGGAATTTCATAATCCAAATTTACAATTGATTAGAGTCTTTGGATACAAATTACGAGAATCTATAATCTTCCTTGAATCTTTTATTGAAAGGGAAAGGACTAAATCCTTTTAAGAAATAAAGTTTTTGATCGGAAGATAAATCAAACCAAGAGACCCTTTAACTATTAAAGGGATTAAAGGAACGAATCACACTTTTACCACTAAACTATACCCGCTACAATGCCATTATTACATATAAATTGATCTTTTGTCGAACAAAGTAATCATGGGTGTAATAAAAAAAAATATGAAAAAAAAATTAGAAAATTCTAGCGTTGACGCGTAGACTTAATAAAACTTAATAAAATTAGTAAAAGCAGATTTGATTCCATTTTTTTTTCAATTTCAGATCTTTTTTGTCTAAAAATCCATCGGATGAGTCTTTTTAACTTTAACAAAAAAAGGCCCGGCTGGGGACTGACCAGGCCAGGCTATTAAAATAAAAAAGATCTTTTACTTGTGTTTTGACGAGACAAAATAAAAAAAGGATTCTCTATTTCTATTATTGTGGTTTTATTTATTTCTCTTTTGAGTTCGCGCCTTTTCTTTATCTAATCTTTATCTAAATTTTTGATATAAATAGAATTACTGAAGAAAGTTATATAAAAAAATTATATAATAGTAATATATATATTATATATATAAATAGATGATAAATATATTTATATAATAAAAAAGAAATAATCTATATTATCTATATATAATAAAATATAGAAAATGAAAAAATATATATAATATAAAGAATAATCTATAAAAAAAATAAAGCTTTTTTAGAATAAAGTGGAGAAGGTTCTTTTTCAAGCCTTTTTTTGTCTAATGAACCTAATTAAGTATCCCTTTTCGATTAGGAGAGATGGCTGAGTGGACTAAAGCGTTGGATTGCTAATCCATTGTACGAGTTAATTGTACCGAGGGTTCGAATCCCTCTCTTTCCCTTTTTCCTTTTAATGATGTGTAATAGATAAAATCCTAATAAAATTCGAGCATTTCCACTAATTAAATAAAGCAATAAAAAACCTTTCTTTTTTATTCTTCACGTCCCGGATTACGTCCTGGATCATTAGATAGGAATCCAAATATGAAGAGAGAAACAAAGAATATAACTACAGTGTATACAAAAAGTTTGAGAGTAAGCATTACACAATCTCCAAGATCTTACTAAAAAAAAAAAGAGAATAGATTCTCTATTTTTATACCAAATATCTAATTTTGATACCAATAAATCAAGTGATTTATTTTTTTTCTCGAAAAAAAATAAAAAAACAGGGTTTCAGAAAGTCATTTGTAATAAGATAATAGTCGAGTCTTTCATATTCAAACAGATTTGCATACCAACATCTAGATATTTTTTTTGGTGAACTCGAATCTAATTAGGTTCTTTCATTTAGGGAAAAGAGGATAAAATTTAGGAAATAGAATGATCCAGATTTAGTATGGCTAGAAAAAAAATGAAATGTTTGAATTGAGAGTTCGTTCATACGTCAAGATTTTTTTGATCTTTTGAATTGTTGGAAGAATAAAAATCGTGAATTTTTTTTAAGACAGTATTAAGAATTTCATCGAAAACTTACAGCGGCTTGCCAAACAAAGGCTAAGAGAAGAAAGAAAAGAGGTATTACGGGCATAACATCTACGATTGGATTCAAAAAGGCGTAGGCCTCCGGCAATTTGGCGACTAAAAAAGTGCTTGAAAAAAGGGCAGAATTCAAACAAATACAGATCAAATTAAATATATTAAGCATAACAAAAATTGGTGTTTTTGTGGATAATTTTATTTTGATTGAGTTATTAATATATTTTTTATATAAGGAAAAAAATAAAAAAAGATAGTCTAAAAAGACTTTGTTGAACTTACTCAATCAAAAATCCTTTCATTCTCTTATCTTATGAGAATGAAAGAAATAATATTTTCATACAATATCTTAATTGAATTCTATGGAATGATCAATAAAGTAAGTTTGATTTGCTATCTACACGTGTCAAAACTCTAGCACCAATGTAATCTATATTTAATTTGGGCTTAAATTGAATTGACGAACAACCAATAGCAATATTACTCTTTTAGTAGTCTTGAATAAAAATCGAAATGGGGCGTAGCCAAGCGGTAAGGCAACGGGTTTTGGTCCCGCTATTCGGAGGTTCGAATCCTTCCGTCCCAGAGTATCAGAATCAATCTTCTATTGCCTTTATACACCATCTTTCTCTTTCTGTTTAGTTTAAAAATACAATATTTTTTAAGAATAAAATATTGAAATCAAAAGAAGAATCAACTTATTTTTCATCATTTCAACCGAATTCAAAAAAATCTATTTGCTTTTTTAATTTGTGTGTGATGCGGGTAAGTAAGGTAGAACCATAGATTCTAAGAGTTTTAATAAAAAAAATCTATATTTATATAATTTATATATATATAAATATAGATTTCTATTCAAATTTAGATTTTACATATATACAATCTAATATGGGATTCATTTGAATTCTGACTGAACCTTTTACGCGTAAATTCACTATTCCATTCATAGAGAAAGAAAAAGTATAGATTACGATATACTGACTGAACTATGACTATTCATGATTCCATACTTGAATCAATTATACAAACTAGAGGAATGTTATGGTAAAACTTCGTTTAAAACGATGTGGTAGAAAGCAACGTGCGACTTGAATTGAAGGACATGATCTGCTGTGGATTTTTTGATCCGCCACTTTTTATATAGGAATATAGGTGCTCTTGGCTCGACATTTTGTGTTCTATTTTACTAGAGTTCTAAACTTTTTTTGAATATAAAAAAGAGTACAGGATGGAGCTCGAGGAGAATATAAAGTTTTTATTCCTTTCGCAGGAGTAAGGATCTAGGGTTAGTGCGAATCAATAAGTTGGAACAACTTCGTAAGTCTTTTTATTTTTATATTGAAAAAAAAAGCCCTTTCAAGCAATTTTACAATGGAAAAGGGAATTTTCTTAAAATTGTAAAATTCTTTGAATAAAAAGTCTATCATGCGTGAATCAAGCGTTTGTATGATTCTTTGATAGAAAGAAAAGAAATCATAAACAAAATAAGGGGCGTGTTGCTGCCCTTTTTTAATAAAACGATTCAAGATCACCGAAGTCATGTCTAAACCCAAAGATTCAAAGTAAGGATAAAGAATCCTGAAACAAGGAAATCCAGTTTTCAATTGTTTGAACAACTAGATTAGAATGAAGAATCCAAATTGATTCTAAAAAATGAGACAAACAAAAAAAGGGTTAGAGACCACTCAATAAAAAAGTACTTAAGGATTCTCTGTTGAGATATTTGAGAGTTATTTAACTTGAGTTAGGAGAGTACGAATATTACGAATGTTTTTTATGGAAAAAAATATTTAGGGTTTCACTACTGGCTAATTTATTTAATGTTTTTATTAATCTATTTAATATTTGAATTTTATACAGAGAGTTAACTTCTACTCATTGAATTTTTTTTCTCGAGCCGTACGAGGCCAAAACCTCTTATACGTTTCTAGGGGGGGGTATTATTCATATACATCTATCCCAATGAGCCGTTTATCGAATCGTTGCAATTGATGTTCGATCCCGAAGAGAAGGAAGAGATCTTCACAAGGTGGGTTTTTATGATCCGATAACAAATCAAACTTATTTAAATCTTCCTGCTATTCTCGATTTTCTTAAAAAAGGCGCTCAACCAACAAGAACAGTTCATGATATTTCAAAGAAGGCAGGGATTTTTACAGAATTAAGTCTTAATAAAAT